AAAAAAATTATGTTTCGCAATTAAATAATCCAATTTGTCAATTTTTAATTGACCCTTGGATACAAATCACGAGAATGTATATTCTTCCTCGAATCCTTCGTTGAGAGGTAAAGGATTAAATCCTTTTAAGAAAAAAAGTTTTTTTTCGGAATATGAATCAAATCAAACCGAGAGATCCCTTAACTATAAAAGGGATTAATAAAACGAATCTCACTTTTACCACTAAACTATACCCGCTACAATGCGATTATTGTATATAAATGAAACTTTTGTCGAACAAAAAAAGGTAATCGGACGTAATCAAGATAGGATCCAAAACAAAATAATGATGAAAATTATAGCATTGGTGTGTTTGTTTTGGTTTTGTCATGTTAGTAGACCTAATCAGATTAGTAAAAGAACACTCCTAATTCAAAATGAAAAGAAAGAAAGAACAAGTTCTTTCTTTTGCTGGAGGATTTTTGACAGAACAGGTAGGGCTCGATAAAACTATTTATGTTATGACATAAGAATGCATTGCACAACAATCCACAGTTCCTTATTTTTTTTTTCTTTTTTTCCAGTAAAGGAAAAAAGAAGGAAAGAAAAGAAAGAATAATAATAATACAATAAAAAATGACACTTTGATTCTATAGAATGAAATTCCATATCATAGGAATGGAAAGATTCCTTCTTCTGATTGTTGTTTCAATAATCAATAATAAGCACTTTTGTTTTCAAACAAATCATTTTATCTATGATTTGGAATGGAACAAAAAATGGCCCGGCTAGGTACTGACCAGGCCAGGCCGTGAAAAGAAAAAAAGCTCTTTCGGAAGAAGAGGTATTCTTGCTTTTTTATTTTTTTTTTATTCGAAATATCTCTTTAGAACCTTTTCTTTATCTAAATGGGATTGCTTATAAAAGCAGTATATATTAAAGTTGTATATATCAATATAGTCAAAAAAAGAATAAAGAGAGATAAAGAAAGGATTTTTTTCAAGCCTTATTTTTTGTGTAATGTAAGATAGTAATTATCCTTTTTCAATTGGGAGAGATGGCTGAGTGGACGAAAGCGTCGGATTGCTAATCCGTTGTACGAGTTTTTCGTACCGAGGGTTCGAATCCCTCTCTTTCCGTTTCCGTTGATGACTTGGTATTTTATTTATTTTTTTTCAAAACCTTTCCCTTGTTTTTGTTTTTTTTTATTTAATATAATAAATAAGGATGTACAATAGATAAAATCCGAAGTAAGAACATTGAAAAATTAAGCAAGTAAAAAGAAAGGCCTTTTTATTCTTCACGTCCAGGATTACGTCCTGGATCATTAGATAGGAATCCAAAGATGAAGAGAGAAACAAAAAATATCACTACTGTGTAAACAAAGAGTTTGAGAGTAAGCATTATACAATCTCCAAGATCTTTTTTTTTTGAAAAAAAAAAAGAGAATAGATTCTCCATTTTTCTACCCCATATCCTATTTTGACACCAATAAACAAAATGGTTTCTCGAAATCAAAAATCAAAAAGAATTTTCAGAAATTCATTTGGAATAAGAGTCGAGTCTTTTATTAAAAAAAAAATATCTTTCCTATTTTGGGATGACTCTAAAAGGGTTTTTCAATAAATGAAAAAGAATCAGAATGAGGAAAGGAAAGAGAGTGAGTCAGATTTCTTGCAGCTATCTAAGAATTGTTTGAATCGAGGGTTCATGCTGTGAGACTTATCCGATCTTATCCATTGTTCGATTTTTTTTTTCGAATAAATCATGTCTAGGACAGTATTAAAGATCTCATCGAAAACTTACAGCAGCTTGCCAAACAAAGGCTAAGAGAAAAAAGAGAAGGGGTATTACTGGCATAAAATCTACGATTGGATTCAAAAAAGCGTAGGCCTCCGGCAATTTGGCTAAGAAAAAACTACTCGAATAAAGGGTGGAATGAAGACAGATACAGATCAAACTAAAGATATTAAGCATAACAAACATTTTTTTTTCTTGGAAATTGTATTTTGATTGAGTTATTGTTATTGATAATTGATATCCCTTAAAAATGAAAAAAAAAAAGAGTAAGGTATACCAAAAAATCCTTCTTTGAACTCAACCAATCAAAAATCCTTCAATTCTTACATTAAAAAAGAATAGAAGAAATCATACTTTTATACAATATCTTAATTGAATTATATGTAATGATCAATAAATTCAGTTTCATTGTATCTCTACACGTGTCAAAACCCTAGGAACAATAGAGTCCATAGATATTTTGGATTGGAATTGACGAATAACAAAAAACAATACTAGTGTTTATTAGTATTGAATAGAAATCGAAATGGGGCGTGGCCAAGTGGTAAGGCAATGGGTTTTGGTCCCGCTATTCGGAGGTTCGAATCCTTCCGTCCCAGGGAATACCTATTCTCTATATAGATAGAAATATCTATTATCAGAATAAAGAAAGGTTGTCTTTTTGAACTGTCTTCTTTACTCTTTAAGAGTCAAATATTGGATATTTGGATATTATGTGATTCTTGTTTCTGATTTTTAATGATTCTATTCTTCTTTAAATCCTATTTTTTCACAAATTAAATTCAAATAAGATAGATATAGATGGAACTGAATCGAGTTGTGATCTAGGAACATAGATTCGAAGAATTGGAAATAAAGAAAAAAGGGGATTGCAAAAGAAAGAGGCTGAATGCGCTTTTCATCGTATGTCCATCCCCTTATACTTTGAATATTGAATATTCATATTGAAGTTTAAGTTAGGTACTTCGAAAAGTCTTACGTGCCATATAATAAGAATTAATTAACAATGTAAGATATCAATTTCACTAGCTGTGCTTGTACAAATTGGATTAAGAAATAATCAATTACATACATATAACATATCTATTTTCTTTGAACCTCATTTTTAGGTATTTCATTTCGTATTTGATTTGGTTCTCATAAATAATTGTAAATATATGGAATAATATAGACAGGGGGTAATTCATACATTCTATATTCTATTCTCCTTACTTTAAATAAAAATTATTGAACGAACCCCCACCAGTCAAAGAAACTACGCGTAAAATGAGGAAATGCTTAATGTATTATTGTCGTTCTATTTCAGTGATAACGTTTTTTGGTTTTTTGAAAAAGATTTTTGATCCGTTCATTTGAAATATTCTATATTGAATATTCATAATTCATTCCACTGACAATTGTTCAGTCTATCTGATAGAGGGAATTCTTTTTTTTTTTTATGATTTTCTTTTTCAGTATGAAATGAAAGAAAAAGAGCCTAAATCTTCCTTTACATCAACTTTTTTTTATCCACTCCACGAAAAAAAGAAATCAATTTCTTTTTCTATCTATCTATATTTTTTTAATCACTGAGATTTAGGTTTAATTCAAAGATAGATTATTTATGATGATAAATGTAATCTTTAGTAAAACTTTATTCATCAAATAGTGATATCCGGGTAGGTTTTTTTTCAATTCAATAACTATTTTAATTTAATGATTTCTTATGAGTATTTAATATTCGAAGAAGTCTAAGATTGTTGAATATATCCTCTCAAGTTACTTGAAGATGCAATGTAGATTCAATACAAAGAGCTTTTTTCTTTCTAATATTTAGAAATTAATAATTAATAAATAAAATAAAAATATTGCATTCATCCAATAAAAAGAAAATCGAGGGTGAAATTGAATTCTTTCTAAGACTTCTTTAGAAAGCAATGTAACGACCGAACAAATGACTATTCATGATTCCCTAATTGAATCAATTACATATCAGTTCCAAACTAGAGGAATGTTATGGTAAAACTTCGTTTGAAACGATGTGGTAGAAAGCAACGTGCGACTTGAAGGACATGATCAGTTGTGGATTCTTACACCCACCCTTTTGATTCTATAGGAATGAAGGTGCTCTTAGCTCGACATCCTTCGTTCTGTTCCACTAGAAACCTCATTTTTTCTTGGGTTGTAGTGTAAACAGTATGTGATGTAGCTCGAGTAGAAAGTATTGATTCATTTCTCAGGGCAAGGATCTAGGGTTAGTGCCAATTAATAAGTTGGAACAACTTCGTAAGTGTAGTCTATTTTCGATTTCTAAATCGAAAGGATCCAATTCGAGCAAGTTTCAAATCCAAAAAAGGAAAATTTGTTGGAATTAGTGAAACTCTTTTGATCCAAAGTGTATCGTGCGGGAATCAACCGTTTATGATTCTTTGATAGAAATAAATCATAAAAAGGGGCATGTTGCTGCCATTTTGAAACGATTAAAAATCACCGAAGTAATGTCTAAACCCAATGATTCAAGGCAAAGAGAAAATATTTTGGAACAAGGAAATATCTTTTTTTTAATTGTCTCGAGAACTAGATCAAGAATAAGGAGTCCGAATAGATTCTAAATGAGACAAAGAAAAAGGGGTTAGAGACCACTCAAAAAATCAAATGCCTAAGGGTTTTCTTTTGAGCTATTTCAGAATTACTCAACTTGAGTTTTGAGAATACAAATTCTTTTTTTTTTTTGATAAAGAAAAAAAAGTATTAAATAATCATAGTCTAATTTACTAATTTATTTGATTTAATGCTTTTATAGATCTATTTGACATTAGAATTGTATACATAGACATATCTATATTCTAATTTCTCGAGCCGTACGAGGAGAAAACTTCGTATACGTTTCTAGGGGGGGTTCTAGTTTATCTACGTCTATCCCAATGAGCCGTTTATCGAATCGTTGCAATTGATGTTCGATCCCGAAGAGAAGGAAGAGATCTTCGGAAAGTGGGTTTTTATGATCCGATAAATAATCAAACGTATTTAAATATTCCTGCTATTCTATATTTTCTTGAAAAAGGCGCTCAACCTACAGGAACTGTTTATGATATTTTAAAGAAGGCGGGGGTTTGTTTTTACGGAATTTCGTCTTAATTAAAGGAAAGTCAATTAATGAAATACAAAAGAAGAGGGTGTGGGTGATTCGTATATAGCTTTGTATAAGTATAAGTTTTTTTTTCTACTATACTTTCCCCACTCCCTTCCTCTTCTTTTGCTCTATTTATACTTTTTTTTATTGTATTCTTTTCGAACTATTCATATTGACAACAGTGTATTGAACAAATATAATTCGATCGTGTAGAAAGGGATCTATTTATCTTTCTTATATTTTTCTTTCTTCGATTTCGTTTTTTTATTTTACTTCATTCACAATAAAAAAAATATCTATATATATGGGTTCATTCGATTTTTTGTGATACAAATAAGAAGTCTTTTTTGGTTAAAAAAAAATGGATAACATAAACGAGAAGAGTCAATCTATCCAAATTGCTTTTTTTTTTATCTGAAAATTTGATTATTCTTATTGGATCTCTTTATTTTTATTTTTTAGATTCATAATTTTAGAATCAATTTGAATTTTATTGCTAGTTCGATGTTTTGATTGCGTCGTGCAATTGAATTTCTTTATTTTTTCCAATTGTATCTACATATCCTAATTTTTTTTCGGGTTGCTAACTCAACGGTAGAGTACTCGGCTTTTAAGTGCGGCTAGCATATTTTACACATTTATATGAAGTAACGGATTCGTTCATACCTTCGGTAGAGTTTGTAAGACCACGACTGATCCTGAAAGGAATGACTGGAAAAAACAGCATGTCGTATCAATAGAGAATTCTGAAACTATTTCATTCTTACTGGATCGGTTCAAAACCTTGTATTTCATTCTTACTGGATCGGTTCAAAACCTTGTTTGAATTCTTAGTGAGAAAAAAATGAAATTAATTCAGAGTTGGGTCGAATGAATAAATGGATAGAGTCCTATGACCTCAATTAATTATAAAGAAAGAAAAAGCAACGAACTTCTGTTCATAATTTCTTAATTTGACTGATTACCCGATCTAATTACACGTTAAAAAGATATTAGTACCTGGTACGGGAAGGGCTTTTCCATGAATGGATGATTATCCATTTTTTAATGAGTCCTAACTATTAGCTATTTCCTATTCTAGGTTGTACATAAATGTGTAGAAGAAGCGGCATATTGATAAAGATATTTTTTTTTCCAAAATCAAAAGAGCGATTGGGTTGAAATGAAAAATAAAGGATTTCTAATCCATCTTCTTATCCTATAACGAATATAAACTAATTCGATTGAAAAAGAGAGGATAGAGAGTCCGTTAATGAGTCTACCTGTCTACGAGGTATTTATTCTTTTCTTACTAGAATACCTTGTTTTGACTGTATCGCACGATGTATCATTTGATAACCAATAAATCCCCTACCTTTTTTTTTTCTTTTTGGGGTCAAATCAAATTTCCAATGGAGGAATTTCAAGGATATTTCGAACTAGATAGATCTCGACAACATGACTTCCTATACCCACTTCTTTTTCGAGAGTATATTTATGCACTTGCTCATGATCATGGTTTAAATAGATCGATTTTGTTCAAAAATGCAGGTTATGACAAGAAATCTAGTTCAATAGTTGTGAAACGTTTAATTACTCGAATGTATCAACAGAATCCTTTGATTTTTTCAGCTAATGATTCTATCCAAAATCCATTTTTTGGGCACAACAAGAATTTGTATTCTCAAATTATCTCAGAGGGATTTGCAGTCATTGTGGAAATTCCATTTTCCCTACGATTAGTATCTTCCTTAGAAAGGAAAGAAATAGCAAAATCGCATAATTTACGATCAATTCATTCCATATTTCCTTTTTTAGAGGACAAATTTTCACATTTAGATTATGTGTCGGATGTGCTAATACCCTATCACATCCATCTAGAAATCTTGGTTCAAACCCTTCGCTACTGGGTGAAAGATGCCTCTTCTTTGCATTTATTACGTTTCTTTCTCCACGAGTATTGGAATAGTCTTATTACTCCAAAGAAACATATTACCCTTTTTTCAAAAGGTAATCCAAGATTATTCTTGTTCCTATATAATTCTCATATATGTGAATACGAATCCATCTTTCTTTTTCTCCGTAATCAATCTTCTCATTTACGGTCAACATCTTCTGGAATCTTTTTTGAGCGAATCTATTTCTATGTAAAAATAGAACATTTTGCCAAAGTCTTCTTTGATAGTGATTTTCAGTGCATCCTATGGTTCTTCAAAGATCCTTTCATGCATTATGTTAGATATCAAGGAAAATCAATTCTGGCTTCAAAAGATACACCTCTTCTGATGAATAAATGGAAATATTACCTTGTTACTTTATGGCAATATCATTTTTATGCGTGGTTTCAACCAGTAAGGATCGATATAAACCAATTATGCAAGTATTCTCTTGACTTTTTGGGCTATCGTTCAAGCGTACGACTAAATTCTTCAGTGGTACGAAGTCAAATGCTAGAAAATTCATTTCTAATAAATAATGCTATGAAGAAGTTCGAGACAATAGTTCCAATTATTCCTCTGATTGGATCATTGTCTAAAGCGAATTTTTGTAACACATTAGGGCATCCCATTAGTAAACCGACCCGGGCTGATTCATCAGATTCTGATATTATCGACCGTTTTTTGCGTATA